CAGACAAAGAAAGAAGTGGTAGGTCCCGTTGAGCTCTTAATAATCATAATAGTTTATATTTTTTTCAGATAAATGAAAAAATAGAGCACTTTTTCTAATGTTCCAAAAAATTCCTTTGATTTTTTTTTTCTGATGATGTTTTTGAAAAATAAATTTCATTAATTGATTCAGAACATCTCTTCCTCGATAGTATTTATCGATACTTTCAATGTTAGAAGAAATAAGGAATCACTCGATTTCCTTTTCCTGGATGACACAATCACAATATATATCTCTGTCGATCAGATATCATGCAAATACTTTCTATACTAATAAACTAATAAAACCTTACTCTATTTATTTTAGTATCCCATAAAAGTTGAGATTTTTTTCTATTTATTAAGTTCATTGAAGAAGTTCTATTTTTCAATAAATTTTATTTACCTCTCTTTTTTTGTTTGTCCACTACTTTTTATACGTATAAATCTAAAAAAAGGTTCTGATAAACCGGTAAAAAATCTAAACGAAAAATAGGAATCTTTGACGAACGGGATCACAAACCATTATTCTTTCGATACAAGACAAGAAAGGGAATTTTCCACATCCCTTTCTTGTCTTGTATCGAAGACTAGGAAAACGAATAATCCCTCCTAGAATCCTTTGTTCCCCTTGTTTTTTTTATCCTTTCTTTATATTCTCTGCTTATTTTTCTTATGTTTAGTCGAATTTGATTATTCTATTAGAATAGAAGAGGATTGATGTCATTTTATGACATTTAAATTTGACAATAGTGACATAGTCACACTGCTCCAATAATTTGGATTGAAAAAAACAAAGAAGAGGTAAAGTCAAATAGTCTTAGTCTTCTTCACAATATACATACTATAACTAGGAATGTGGTACAAGGAATTCCCGACATCTGGTAGAAAAAGAATATAAATATAAATAGAAAAAGAATATAAATATAAACAAGCAAATGGCTTTTCATAATTTTTTTTGATCATACATAATTGCCAACAAAAATTTTCTTTTTTTTTACAAACTTAACTTGATGTTGATAAATCGCGGATCTAGAAATTCATTTCGGACAATTGAACCTTCTCAAACTGTTTCTTTTTAAGAACCAAAAAGATTTGTGCCAAAACAACAGATGCCAAGAAGAACAAAAGGCCTTGAACACGTAATGGATCTTGAAGTACTATTTCTGCATCCCCCTGACCAAATCCACCCACATTAGGATTACTCGTCAATGGTTGATCAAGTTTGATAGATTCGCCCTCCGAAACAAGAAGTTCCGGTCCTGGAGGGATAATATCAACCACTTGACGTCCATCTGATGCATCCACTATGGTTATTTCGTATCCCCCCTTTTCTTTTCGTATGATTTTGCTTACTATACCCGCTGCTGTAGCATTATAAACTGTATTGTTACTCTTGCTCCCGTCGGGATAAATCTGACCCCTTCCTCTGTTCCCGCCGACGTATATGGGATATTTTAAGAAGTGAACATCTTTATTAGTAGCGGGGTCCGGGGAAAGAATAGGAAAGGTGATTTCACTATATTTCTGACCGGAAACAGGACCTATCACAAGAATATTTTTTTTAGTGGGGCGGTAGCTCTGAAAAGACAGATTGCCTATCTTTTCTTTCATCTCGGGCGAAATACGATCGGGGGGGGCTAATTCAAACCCCTCAGGTAAAATAAGAACAGCCCCCACATTCAAAGCCCCCTTTTTACCATTAGCAAGAACTTGTTTCAGTTGCATATCATAAGGAATTCGAACAACTGCTTCAAATACAGTATCTGGAAGTACCGCTTGTGGAACCTCAATATCCACGGGCTTATTAGCTAAATGACAATTGGCGCATACAATACGCCCAGTCGATTCTCGTGGATTTTCATAACCCTGCTGTGCAAAAATGGGATATGCGTTTGAAATGGATGCCCGAGTTATTATATATATCATGAGCAATACGGAAATGGATCGAGTAATCTCTTCCTTTATCCAAGAAAAGGTATTTCTAATTTGCATGGTCCAATCATTGATCCCGAAAATTTCTACAATAAAATTAGGTAGGTCGCTAGTATAGTTCCCTATCCACGATTCTGGTATTTACTGAAAGAATTTTACTAGAATATAGGAGGAATCCCCTGGATGGGTAGAAAGAGTAAGTACAACTTTGAATGCTTTGCTTATGTACAAAGTAACAAACATTATAATTGGATCAGTGGATCATTTTTCAGTCATTCATTGAATGATAAATCACTACAAGTGACGGAGATACACGATTTAAATAACGGAAGATACAATATTTAAAAATTGTATCTAGAATGACTGGAAAAGTGGAAACAAGACCAGATAGAATTTGATCGTTATAAACAAATCCAAAATCTTTGTAGGCATAGCCAATCATTAGTTCCCAACCGTGGGGTGAATGGAATCCGATACATAAATCGGTTAATAAAAGAATAGAAAAAGCTTTTATTGTGTCGCTTAAGTTATATAGGAATTCTTGAACCCAAGAGTTAAGAATAAGAAGTTCTTCATTACCCAGAATAGAATAACCACTTAGAATAACGAAACAGATTATATTTGTCGAGAAGTGCAAAATCGTATGGATACGATCCTCGTTGTGCATCTTGATCAATTGAATCGTCTCTTTTTGGATTCCTATACGAAGCTTTTGTAGATGTGTTTGCGGATATTCCTTTATCATTTCGTCCAACAAGAAGAGTTCCTCTAATTCTATGAATTTTTCTAGAATACGCTTTTCTTGAATATCATTCAAAAAAGTTTCGGATTGCCTCGTATTCCACAAATTAGTAACCCAAGATTCCAGACTTTTATTAAATGAAAGAGAGATCCACCAGGGCAAAAATACTATAGATGCAAGATATAGAAGGGGAATGAATGCTTTCTTTTTTGCCATTTTTTTCATCTGTGAATTGTTAATGAACCCACCTCATTCGTCGACTCTATGCAATCTATCTAATATTTCTATCAAAGATGAGTTCTATTACAAAGTATAAGGTATCGAGCCTATGAATCTATTCCCTGTTTTTTATTTGTGATTCAGTGGTTAGTCCTTGAATCTAGAAAGAATACAGAAATATAATAAGAGTCCACTTCGACAGATATCTCAATTGATCAAATTCGAAGCAATTGCCTCCTTTCGATGAGTGTTCGAAATAGCCGCTTAAAGTAATGAATATTATTCGGATTTCGAGACCAAGGAACTCCCTTTCTATCAAAATCTCCACTATCAAAATATTTCGAAAAAAAAAATGGCTGGCTGCCCATAAAAGTCCAGGAATAATTGAGAGAAATTTATGAAGAATATTGTGATTGTGATGATTAAAAATGAGTGGCAAAACAAGACAGAAAACTTAGCGTTATCAGAAATCCAATCCTTTGGTCATTATCATTAAGGAGCACAAAAGAAAGGATAAAATGAAACGTCGATTGACAAAAGAAAAATAAAGGAGAGATAATTTACAAGATATGATCTATCTGTATCTAACGTATTAAGTCCAAAAATTGAAAATAAAAAAGAAAAATTCTTTATTCCGAAGTGTTTTGATATATGAGATGAATCTATTATTTCGATTTCTTACTTGTTTTGTTACTGAATTGAGTTAGTGGATTTACATATGCATTTTGCGAACAAAAACTGTTTCATTTTATAGCTGTTCCGTATACGTCTCGAATGGTCATTCTGAAGAAACTTAAGTTATGCTATTAAGTTATGCTATAGAAAAAAGAGGATTCTTGAGCTTTTTTTTTCTCCTGCTGAGAAAGCATTTATTCTTCAGTTCATTTCAAATTTCAAAATACTTCAATTGGCACACGCAAGAAATAGGCCAATTCAGCAGCTTTTTGCTCAATTTCTAGTGGAGTCAAATTCTCATCAGTACGAGTCAAGGGAATGGCCCCCTGGCCTCTGATTTCTATATAAAGGACACGACGAGCATAAATACCTTCTTTAACTTCGATTCTGATGGACTGAATATCTTTCATAAGAAATCGTAGAAAAATGCGACGATTTTTTCCAGGAAATCCCCAACGAAAAATACACACTATTCCTTCTTTTCTATCGAATCGATCATAACCACTACCTACATTCCACGAAATTGTGCACCACAAATAGGAGCTAATAAAGAGACCTGCGATTCCATAGAAAGACATCACGATCCCTTGTGGAAAAAAAATGATTTGCTGAGGCGGAAATAAAGATATCAAATTCCTACCAAGATAACTGGAAACTCCGACGACTACGAATCCCAATGAACCTAAAAAAAGGATAAAGGCCCAGCAGAAATTACTTGTTTTTCGAGACCCCGCTATAAGTTCTATCCATATATGATCCGATCGCCAACTCATACTAGATCCAGTTGCATTTTATTGGAATTGAGAGAATAAGCCAAATAAAATAAATGAATTTGACTTTACTTTTTTGTTTTGTTTCCGAAGTAACTCTCATCAACTAGCACTATTCTGATGTGACCCCTTAGGAGTAATTCATTAAATTGGTTAGATCTAAAAGAATAACATCCTCTTCATACGATCCCCTATAGATATCTATATACATAGAGATACATTGACTTTACATTTCAGACATCCGTCCCCCATCCCGATCGATTTTTGAAAATGACTATAATTTATAATTCATTTACCCCATATATCATGTTTACGCATGTATAAGAGCTCTTTCATTTATGTTCGGAGGGAGCCACATGTTATACAATATTCTATTAAATAAATATCTGTGTTATCTAAGTCTTGAAAAAAAAATAGATAAATAAGATTTGTCCCCATCACTAAAAAATCTTGTTTTTTTGAACATGAAGAAATAAAGAAGCCATTGCAATTGCCGGAAATACTAGGCCCACTAAAGGCACAAAAATAGAGGGTAAGTTGTTGAGAGTTGTCATAAAATGGGTACCTCGATTTAATATTTGTACCTGTTATTATCATAAAGATATCTGATAATTATATTAAGTATATCTAAGTGGGTATATAATAAAGTGAGTATATATAATAAGTGCAAGGAATGTAGAACTAAATAAATGGACTAATTCATTTTTCTAAATGAAATATATGTATAATAATTTACTTTTTTTATTTACTTTTTTTTTTCTTTTTTCTTGTCTTCTAATTTTAATTAATATAATTAATAAAGTTAATAAAGAAAGAGAAGGAGTTTCACACAAATTACCGAAAAATTCGTTAGAATCCGATCCAACAATAGGAATTCTTAGTAAAAAGGGGGATTTTCGGTAGATATAGAAAGATGCAAGACTCTATATCTTCTATATTTGTATATAATACACAAGAAGGGAAGATGAAATTCATTTTATTTGCCTTGCCTAATTCTAATTTCGCGGAAGGACGAATGCGCTTTTTCTCTTTTTGATAGAGGTTTCTTGATTACTAATCAGTAATAGTGGTAAAAAAAAAATTATTCGCATGATTCTTTTTATGATTCTCTTTACACTTAAATCTTATGTCACCAAAGCAAAAAAAAAATACATTCTTTTCTTGGGGTTTTTCCTTGGATTCCCATAAACTAACTAACTACTTGTTCGCTACAAATCAACTAAAATAATTGAACTTAAGACTCTACTTGATTAAATTTTGATTCAAAGGAAAAAAAGCGTGGAGCTGAAATAACTCAGTCAGAACACCTTTTAAAGGATTACGTGGTACGATTAACTCGAATAAGCCCTTATGGAATAAATATTCAGCCGCTTGTGAACCTTCAGGTACTGTCTTATTCAATGTTTGTTCAATTACTCTTTTACCCGCAAATGCAATATAGGCATTGGGTTCAGCAATAATGATATCCCCCAACATACCAAAACTAGCTGTTACCCCACCAGTAGTAGGAGATGTAAGAATTGACACATAGAATAACCTTTTATTTGATTGATAATCATATAAAGCGGAAGAGATTTTAGCCATTTGCATTAGGCTCAAACTTCCTTCTTGCATGCGCGCTCCTCCGGAAGCACACACTAGAATAAGAGGTAAAAATTTATCGGTAGCATACTCGATCAAACGGGTGATTTTCTCGCCCACTACGGATCCCATACTACCCCCCATAAATTGAAAATCCATAACCCCAATTGCTATGGGAATGCCATTTAGTTGGCCTGTGCCTGTTTGAACAGCCTCAGTTAATCCTGTTTTTCTTTGATAAGAATCAATACGATCTTTATAAGGTTCCTCCTCCGAATGAAATTCAATCGGATCCAGAGAGACCATGTCTTCATCCATCGGATCCCAAGTACCTGGATCAATCGAAAGTTCGATTCGATCTGAACTACTCATTTTCAAATGATATCCACATTGTTCACAAATATTCATTTTTGACTGAAAAATTTTCTTATAATTTAATCCATAACAATTTTCGCATTGAACCCACAAATGTCTGTATTTTTGAGTTACATCGAGATCATTAGAACTTTCTCTTATAGTTAAATCACTCTCATTTGTTCCAGTTCTTATACTGGAACTCTCGCTTTCACTACTATTTCCACTTTCACCACAAATGTAATTATAAATGTAACTGTAATTGTCACTACCACTTAAAATGTAACTATCAATACAGATTTGAGAACGAAGATAAGAGTCAATGCAACTATTAATGTGATTATTCCAACTATATTTAGTATCATACATGTAACGATCATAGTGGGGATCGTCATTCTTAGATCCATTATTTAGATAACTAGAATTCCGATAAGTATAAAAAGCACTTTCTAGTTCACTCAAAAAAGAATGATCATTGTCAATCTCAAAAATTTGATTTTCAATATCAAAATATATGGAATAACTATCCCTATTCCTATCCCTAACTAAAAAGGTGTCATCAGAGATGAAATTCCGAATGTCCCTGACGCCGACTAAACGATCAACATTACTGTAACTAGAACTGTCACTATCACTCCAACTATGAATGTTTTTATCCGTATCATTTCTAACCGGGTTTTCGCTTATACTGGTATTTTCAATAGGACTAAGACTATCCATTGATTTACTTAGCCCACACTTGTATTCTAATTCCCCCTTAGACAACATCGAATTGAACCACCATTTTTCCATAGAGCTTTCTTGCCCCTATTTACATGAAAATACACTAGATGAATAGTCATTCGATGAAAAATCATTTGAGAATTTCATTTCCTATCAGAATAAGCATATATATCCAATCACTACTAGGATTAATTAACTAATAAAGAGTGAGAAAAAAATGATTCTCTTTTTTTTGTGCGAACTCGGAGTATCATTTCACTATAGATGATATATAATGGAACTCCTTTTTCAATTATAAAATAAATATAAATAGTAGTTTCCCCATATTGTGTAAAATTCGCATCAAAAAAAGAAAGATTTTCTCTCTTCTTATTTTCTCTCTTCTATAGAATCTGAAGAACTTTTTTCGTAAAATCTCGTCTACTAATAACTAATATATATAATATCTACTATATATATATAAATAATATTCCTATTATATACA